TAAGAGCTTGTTGAGCTTCTTGCGGATCAATGTCAGTACTCATCTCTGCATCATTTCCTAAAATAGTGATCTCATTATTACCTATCCTAGCGAAACCGCCCATCAAAGCCACAGTTAACCATTGGTCATTGAGGCGTATTCTCAAAAGACCGATATCTACAGCTGTAGCAATAGGGGCATGGTTTGGTAATACACCAATTTGGCCACTATTAGTAGATAAAATGATTTCTTTCACTTCTGAATCCAAAATAATTCGATTAGGAGTCAGTACACAAAGATTTAAGGTCATTTCTTCAAATTGCTCTCCCCTTCTAAGTTCATAGCTTTCGCGGTAGCTTCATCAATGTTACCCACCAAATAAAAGGCCTGCTCGGGAAGACCATCTAATTCTCCGGAAAGAATCAATTGAAACCCCTTAATTGTTTCTGCGAGAGCAACATATTTACCTGGAGAACCAGTAAAAACTTCTGCCACGAAGAAGGGTTGTGACAAAAAACGCTCAATTTTTCGTGCTCTTGCTACAGTTAAACGGTCCTCCTCGGATAATTCGTCCAACCCAAGTATAGCTATAATGTCTTGAAGTTCTTTGTAACGTTGTGAAGTTTGCTTAACTCTTTGCGCAATTTCATAATGTTCCTCGCCAACAATCCGAGGTTGTAACATAGTTGACGTGGAATCTAAAGGATCCACTGCCGGATAAATACCTTTGGCAGCTAATCCTCTTGATAGTACGGTAGTAGCATCTAAATGTGCAAATGTCGCGGCAGGAGCAGGGTCGGTCAAATCGTCCGCAGGTACATAAACTGCTTGGATCGAAGTTATGGATCCCTCTTTGGTAGAAGTAATTCTTTCTTGCAAAGAACCCATTTCTGTACTAAGTGTAGGTTGATAACCTACTGCAGAAGGCATTCTCCCTAATAAGGCGGATACTTCCGATCCTGCTTGGACGAAACGAAAGATATTGTCGATGAATAAAAGTACGTCTTGCTCATTAACATCCCGGAAATATTCTGCCATGGTTAGGGCAGTCAAACCAACTCTCATACGAGCTCCCGGGGGTTCATTCATTTGACCATAGACTAGAGCCACTTTTGATTCTGCAATATTTTTTTCATTAATCACTCCAGATTCTTTCATTTCCATGTAGAGATCATTTCCTTCACGAGTACGTTCGCCTACTCCGCCAAATACGGATACGCCTCCATGAGCTTTGGCAATGTTGTTGATCAATTCCATGATGAGTACTGTTTTACCTACTCCAGCTCCTCCAAATAACCCTATTTTTCCTCCACGGCGATAGGGAGCTAAAAGATCCACTACTTTAATTCCTGTTTCAAAGATTGATAATTTTGTATCTAACTGTATAAAGGCAGGCGCCGATCTATGAATAGGAGATGTTGTGCGAGTATCTACGGGACCTAAATTATCAACAGGCTCCCCAAGAACATTGAAAATTCGTCCAAGAGTAGCTCCTCCGACTGGAACACTTAGAGGAGTTCCCGTGTCAATCACTTCCATCCCTCTCATCAGCCCATCTGTAGCATTCATAGCGACAGCTCTAACTCGATTATTTCCTAATAATTGTTGTACCTCGCAAGTAACATTAATTTGTGGACCGGCAGTATCTCGACCCTTAACTACTAAAGCATTATAAATATTAGGCATTTTGCCGGGGGTAAAAACGACATCCAATACCGGGCCAATAATTTGAGCGATACGCCCTAGGTTTTTTTCTTCAAGCGTGGAAACGCCAAGACCAGAAGTAGTAGGATTTATTCTCATAATAATAAAGTGAAATATGTCGAAATTTTTGAATAGTACCGAAAAAAATATGTCCGATATCAAATTGATCAGTTAATTCAATAATAAATAAATGGAGTTAGCATTCGATTTAGTTTGTACCACTCAAATGAATCCAATTCAATCATTTACACTACACATTGAATGATGAAATTTTCAAGTTCAACCAATCTTTATTTCTTTTTTTATGGATTTTTGTGTTTTATACTACGATTTATGCCTAGTTTCACATCTAGGATTTACATATACAACATATATCACTGTCAAGAGGGAATTTTTATTAGTATTTCATTTCTTAGATTAATAATAAGAAGGGATATACTCCTCCATTATAAACTTGCAAAACAAGGATTTGGGTTGCACCATATATATAAAAGAGTATACAATAATATAGATATACAATAATGATGTATTTTATTTATCAAATACATGGTCTAATAACAAACCAATTTTAACATTTTAATTAGTTTATAATATTCGTTAAATATTTTGTGTTTGAAAAATTGTTGTCAAAGGTTTTGAGTTATTTACGCCTAATACATATCGAGTAGACCTTGTTGTTGTAAGAATTCTTAATTCATGAGTTGTAGGGAGGGACTTATGTCACCACAAACAGAGACTAAAGCAAGTGCTGGATTCAAAGCTGGTGTTAAAGATTACAAATTGACTTATTATACTCCTGACTATGAAACCAAAGATA